TCTGTTGATACGAAACGAAGTATTCCGGCGATCCTCATGATCCGAGTCCGAGCTGTTGGAATCGGCAGCGGATCACGAAATCTTGGCGATCTTCTCTATCTAATGAATGAGGAGTCCGTTTGGAAATCGTCCGCCCTGCGCGCACCCCCCGAGTTTAGGATTCAACAGGAATCGCACAAGGGTAGATTGATAGAAACCTCTGGGAAAATACCCACCAGTACCCGTAACCCAGCAAAGAAAGTACATTACATAGTCCGTTTTAGGGATTGGCGACTTACCCATTCAGTGACTTTGGCGCTGGACGTTCTCAAAATGGGTACTATCGGGTCGGGTGAATTAGAGAATAGACAGACGTCTGTTGGCATTCCAGCCTTCCTTCTCCTTTGCCTATCCGAAAGAGGATCGTACCTCTTGGTCGTGAATAGGACGAACCCGCCTCCGTGGATATCTTTGCTTCGGAACAAAACAATTAGAATTAGGCTCGGTCAACTGGAATGATCCATATGGGAGATCTTCCAATTGAGAAGATCCATCGACCTGAGACGAAGAGAAAGGTCTATCTATTTTCTTTAGTTATTCAATTAAACCAATGATTCGTTATTGGAGCAGGTAGCAACAACCATTTCAGCGGACATGCGTATTTTCCGATGGATTTACATGGTTTCGTTAGTAGAGATTGTTTGATGTAGCGAGTAATAGGCTCTTTCGCCGTTCAAGAATTCTTGTTTAGGCAGTTCATATCATCCACACATAGTGATCTAAGATTTCAATTCTTCCATGTTTCAGCAGTAGCATATTGTTCCATGGAGCTAAGGCCAAAAAGATGGAAGGAACAAGTGTTTCCACGACTCTACCATCCGGCCAATTCTGTTCCACTTAATCCCCTTTTCATGGGCACATATCTTTACGGCTAAGGAATGGGGAATCTTTCTCCTGTTACATGAATCAAATGTTTCATTTCATCCGGGAAAAGCCATCTCTTTCTCAACAATGTCTTTGTCATTTGATCCAATAGTGTTCCGTTAGATAGGAACAGATTTGATAAATACTGATAACTCTCGGATAGAGTATTAGAACGGAAAGATCCATTAGATAATGAACTATTGGTTCTAAACCATCTCTGGCGATGAATCAACAATTCGAAGTGCTTTTCTTGCGTATTCTTTATGAACCAGCGTTTATATATAGATGTAGGAGGATTTGTTTGGGAAGCAATAAGCCCCTTTGACATCTCCTCATCTGCAAAGAATTCTCGACGTGAAAACACAGAGACAAAGGGCTGATCTTTGAATAGGGAAAGGAATGGATCCGCAGGGTCCCAAATGAATTGGCTTGTTCGAAAAAAGCCTTGTTCTTTGGAAGATCTATCTCGTGTCTGGTACTGCATGGTTCCACTCTGCAAGAACTCCGAATCATTCTCTTGAAGCTCATCCTCTTTATGATAAATGATCCGTTTGCCCCGAAATGACCCAGCCCAATAGGGAAATCCCAATTCAGTGGGCCTTTCGATACAATCAAATAGATTGCCATAAGGGCGCCATATTCTAGGAGCCCAAACTATGTGATTGAATAAATCCTCCTCTATCTGTTGCGGATCGAGGGCCCCTTCTTCAAACTCCGATTCGTATTTTTCATATAGAAATCTCTGATCAACGATAGAACAAGATCCATTTTGCATCATATCTAACTGATTCCTTGGTTCGGAACGAAGAAGCAATGTCACTCGATTATTATCAAACTGACTGCAATCTTTTTCTGTCCGTGAGGATCCCGCCAGAGCCAGAGCGCCTTCTACTTCTACTTCTAATAGTAATAATAGTAATAGGCCATGAACTAGATCAGAATCATTCTCAACGAATCCATAAGAAGTGATCCAATTTTTTTCATCGGGTCTGGATGAAGACCAAAGATCTTGAGCGACCGATCCGGCAGAACAACTCAAAAGATAAAGAAGTATCGTTAATTTCTTCATGCTCGTTCCAAGTTCGAAGTACCATTTGTACAAATAAGAATCCCCTCCCTTACATGATTTCTTCTTCATATAGATAGATATAGGATCTATGGGGCAATTACTTAGAAGTACATTTTGTGCAACAGCCCTTCCTATCTGATAGAAAAGGATCCCATGATCCTGAACTGATCTTATCTGGGATCGAAAATGCCAAGTTTTTCTATGAAGAGCTGATCTAATTGTATTAGTTTCTATAATGGATTTCTTCTGTGTAATACTAATTGATAGGGCCTCATTGATAAGTGCTACAAGATCTCGTGCATTGGAACCCATGGTTATGGACCCGAATCCAGTAGTATGGAACATCTTCTTTTCCAAGTGAAATCCCCTAGTATATGAAAGAATGAAAAAGTGCTTTCGTTGTTGTGGAAGAAGAAGCCTTCGTATCTTAATGCATGTATTTAATTTATTCGGAGCTATTAGAGCGGGATCCACTTTTTGGGGAATATGAGTCGAAGCAATAACAAGAATCTTTCCAGTGGAACATCT